TTTATATAGATCCTTTCTGGTTGTGACCACACATAAAAATGACATTGCCATAAATTGACAAGGTAATATTTCCACTTATTCATCAGAAGTGGCGTATCTTTTGAAACCAGAATAGATTTTCCTTGATATCTAACATAATGCATGAAAGGATCCTTGAAGACCCGTAAGATAGCCGAAAAATAATTAGCAAACACTTTGACAAGATGTTCGATTTTTCCATAGAAATATATTCGCTCAAAAAGGCCCCTATAAGAAGTTAATCGTATATGAGAAGATTGGTTACGTAGAAAAAGGAAAATGGATTCGTATTCACATACATAAGAATTATATAGGAACAAGACTAATCTTCGATTTCTTTTTGAAAAAAAAGAAATCAATTTTTTTGAAGTACTAAGACTATTCCAATTACAATACTCGTGAAAAACGAACCGTAATAAATGAAAAGAAGAGGCATCTTTCACCCAGGAGCGAAGGATTTGAACTAAAATTTCCAGATGGAGGGGATAGGGTATTAATACATCTGACACATAATTTAAATGTGGGAATTTATCCTCTAAAAAAGGAAATATTGAATGACTTGATCGTAAATTATAAGATTTTGCGATTTCTCCTTCCTCTAAGGAAGATACTAATCGTAGGGAAAATGGAATTTCCACAATGACTGCAAACCCTTCTGATAGCATTTGAGAATACAAATTTTTGTTGTACCCCAAAAATGGATTTTTGTTATAAGAATTAGTGAAAAAAAAAAAAAAATGATTCTGGTGATACATTCGAGTAATTAAATGTTTTACCATTAGGAAACTGGATTTTTTGTCATAACCATAATTTTCCAACAAAATGGATCCATTTAAAAAATGATCATGAGAAAATGCATAAATATACTCCCGAAAGATAAGTGGGTATAGGAAGTCACGTTGCCGAGATTTCTCAAGTTCTAAATATCCTTGAAATTCCTCCATTTAAAATTTTATTTGAACTGGGGATACTATAAGGATTTATTGGGTTATCAAATGATACATAGTGCGATACAGTCAAAACAAGGTATTACAGTAAAAAAAGAATAATAATAGATACCTCGTAAATAGGTAAGACTTATCAACGGACTCTCTATCCTCTCTTTTCTTTTGCCATCTAATGGGTTTATATTTTAGGATAAAAAAGATGGTTAGAAATCCTTTATTTTTTCAACCCAATCGCTCTTTTGATTTTGGAAAAAAACTCTTTATCAATATACTGCTTCTTCTACACATTCCCCTCTACCCCATAATGTAGAGTAACTAATAGTTAGGACTTAGAAAAAAATCGATAACTCACTCATAAGAAAAGTCCTTCCCGTATCAAGCACTAATATAGTTTTAACGTCTAATTAGATCGGGTAATCATTCGAATTAAGAACATAAGCCCGTTACTTTTTATTTCTCTATAATTGGAGCATAGGGCTCTATCCATTTATTCATTCGACCCGACTTGACTTGACTTTTTTTTTTTCGCATCAAGAATTCAAACAAGGTTTGGCCCAATCTAGTAAGGTAAAAATATTACTAGAATTTTCCATTGATACGACATGCTGCTTTTTCCATTCATTCCTTTCAGGATCAGTCGCGGTCTTACAAACTCTACCGATAGTATGGACGAATCTGTTACTTCATAGAAATGTGTAAAAGATGCTAGCCGCACTTAAAAGCCGAGTACTCTACCATTGAGTTAGCAACCCCAAAAATATCAAAAATTTTTCTGTGTAGATACAATCGGAATAAAAATAAAAAAAGAAATTAAATTACATGACGTAATCAAAATATTCCAATAAAAAAAAACTTCTTATATGATATGACACAAAAGTCACTTTTTGTATCACAGAAAATACAATGAGACCATCATGTGCGTGAAAAGCAAAGGTCATGAAACGGAGATAACTAGCTTCATTTATACACGATCGGATTATATTTGTTTGATACACTGTTGTCAATATGAATGTGAATAGTGAAAAACGACTACAATGGAGAAAACAAAAGAATTAGAAATGAATAAAAAACAAATGGAAATAACAATTTGAATTGAATAAATATATTTCTATTTATTAATAGATATAGATAAAGATAAAAAAATATAATAAGAGAAAATATTCTAATAATAATATATTATATAATATAATTATATATATATAATAAAAATATATATATAATAAATAAGAGACAAAGAATTAAAAAAACTACGGACTTGGATTGGATTGGCACTATAGAGATAATCAACATAGATAGACATAAAAGATGTAGGCGAAAGAAGAAATTCAGGAAGAAGTAGAAAAAAATATATCGGGTTTATTCAATCCATAAATATAAATAACTAAAAAAACTTAATCCCCTTTTTTTATTTGTTCATAGAATTGCAACAAAATCACCCCATTGATGGGGTAATGTACAAATTTTTATTTATAGTATAGAACCAATTAATTCATTTAGTCACTTGATTGATCTTTTTTCTATTCATCTTAGATCAATTTATATCAATAAAATAAAAATATATTTTTGTCGTTATCGAAGACGGAATTTTAAGGTAATAAGTGTAGTATGAATAGAACAAGAGAGGGGGGAAATAATAAAGAAAAGGTTAGCCAAAGCTATATACAAGTTATCCACACCCTCTTTTTTTTTATTTCATTAATGGAATTTCGGTTATTGATTAAGGTGAAGTTCCGTAAAAACCCCGGCCTTCTTTAAAATATCATGAACAGTTCCTGTAGGTTGAGCACCCTTTTCAAGGAAATATAGAATAGCAGGAACATTTAAATGGGTTTGATTCTTTATCGGATCATAAAAACCCACTTTACGAAGATCTCTTCCTTCTCTTCGGGATCGAACATCAATTGCAATGATTCGATAAACGGCTCATTGGGATAGATGTAAATTAACAATACCCCCCCCCAGAACCGTATAAGAAGTTTTCTCCTCGTACGGCTCGAGGAAATTCAAAGTTATGTATAGAATTCTAATTAATGTCAAATAGATCCATAGATTATTAAATCAATTAGACTATGATTTAAATACTTTTTTCTTATTCTTTTTTGAAAAAAAAACTCATTCTTATCCCCATAACTCAAGTTGGATAACTCTCACTCAAAGGAAAACAACCCTTAAGCTTAAGCATTTCATTTATTGAGTGGTCTCTAACCCCTTTATTTTTGCCTGTCTCCTTTAGAATATATTTTGATTCTTCATTCTGATCTAGTTTAGTTATTGAGACAATTGAAAAAGATTTTTCCTTGTTCCGGGATCCTTTATCCTTGCCTTGAATCATTGGGTTTAGACATTACTTCGGTGATCTTTAATCGTTTCAAAATGGCAGCAACATACCATTTTTTTTGATTTATTTTTATCAAAGAATCATATAAATAATGGATTCTCGCGTGATACACTTTTGATCCAATTTGACGTTTGAATTTGAAACTTGGTCGAATTGGATCCTTTCGATTTCTATACCGAACATATACTTACGAAGTAGTTTTAACTTATTGATTGACACTAACCCTAGATCTCTGCCCTTGATAAATGAATCAATACTTTCTACTCGAGCTCCATCATGTACTATTTACATCAAAACCCTAAAAAAATGAGAGTTCTAGTGGAACAGAACAAACGATGTCGAGTCAAGAGCATCTTCATTCCTATATAATATAAAATGGTGGGTGTAAGAATCCACAGTGGATCATGTCCTTCAAGTCGCACGTTGCTTTCTACCACATCGTTTTAAACGAAGTTTTACCATAACCTCTAATTTCTTGGAACTGGTATGTAATTGATTCATTTATGGAATCATGTATAGTCATTGGTTTAGTTGGTCCATAGTAATCTATACTCTTATGACATGAGTAGTTTTTGAAAAAGTCTTAGCAATAATTCAATTTATTGAAACCCATATTTTATTGTATATATTGGATCAATAATATTTTTTTTTGTATGAGTGCAATAGAGATTTTTTTTAATTTCTATAAATTAAGAAATAATTAAGAATCTCCATTTTTCAATTTCTTCATAGAATGGATTCACGAGTTTCACACTTCTTCCAGTACCAAGGACTCATAAGAAATCATTAAAAAGATTTAATTGATTGAAAATTTCCTACCTCAATATTATTATTTGAATAAAGTTTTGTAATAAAAAAGGATTTATTACATTTTATTATCATAAATAAATGCATATTCGGATTAACCCATGAATGATTTGAAACAAATAGATAGATCAAAAATAAAAATCTTTTTCACAAAAATAGCAATAAAACGATAAAAATACATAATAACAATACATATCAGCATTTTCTGCCTAGTTTATTTAACTTAAGAGACTCAATAATCTTTCCCTAAAAGAAAGTGAAAAAGATGTATGAATAACCTCTGTCTGAATTGTTACTTGGATTTACAATTATTCATTACAGACAAACACAAAATACGAAAAAATGAGGTGAAAAGAAATACATAATATGTTACATATGTAACTTGATTCTTTGTTAATCAGATTCGTACAGATATTAAAATTGATATCTTCCATTATGGATTAACTCCTATCTACCCCCCCCCCCCAATTATATAGAGTAGATGCATCAGAAATCAAAAAAGGATCCTACAGGGGACTGGACTAGTTTCGGAGGTGCTAGACTATCTTGTATAAGGCCAAAGTCAAACAGATCTAGATTAAACGATTGTTCCTACCTACTTTTTTGATTTGACTCTAAATTTGAGTACCCTAAATCGGTCTTAAGAGACTTAAGACCATTGATTGAATTCCATTAGTGTCAAAAACACAAGACCTTCGTGTTTCTAATTCATAAATCCACAGAAAAAAAAAAAAAAAGAATAATCGGGTTTCACACACCATTTAAGGGATAGAGAATAAGAGAGGCTTTCGCATTTCGAGTTTAAATGCATCATTATAAGAAAATAAGAAAGAACAACCACATTCTATCTATATCTAATACTAGACTCTTAAGCATAAGGTTGTTTAAAAGGGCAATCTTTAGTCTGATATGATATCGAATATTTTTCTATAGATCTTATAATATACTATTATATATATAACTTATAATATACTATTATATATATAATATGCATACTCTGGGACGGAAGGATTCGAACCTCCGAATAGCGGGACCAAAACCCGTTGCCTTACCACTTGGCCACGCCCCATTTATATTCAACACTAATAAACACTAATATTGGTAGTGGTTGGTCGTCAATTCCAGTCGAAATATTTATAGAAAAAATTAGCTTGTTGCTCGGATTTTGATACGTTTATAGATCCAATTAAACTGAATTTATTGATCATTACATATAATTCCATTAAGATATTGTATGAAAGTAGGATTTCTTCTATTCTCTTTTTATTTGAGAATTGAAGGATTTTTGATTGGCTGAGTTCAAATCAAAGAAAGGTTTTTTGACCTACTTTATGTTATTAATTTTTCCCTTTTCCCTTATATCATAGCAATACTAGGGGATTAATAACTCAATCAAATCAAAAGAAATACAATTATCTTCAAGAACAAAGAAAAAAAAAAATTGTTATGCTTAATATCTTAAGTTTCATCGGTATCTGTCTTAATTCTTTCCTTTATTCAAGTAGTTTTTTCGTCGCCAAATTGCCTGAGGCCTACGCTTTTTTGAATCCAATAGTAGATGTTATGCCAGTAATACCTCTATTCTTTTTTCTATTAGCTTTTGTTTGGCAAGCTGCCGTAAGCTTTCGATAAGATTTTTAATACTGTCCGAGACAAATTCTAGATTTTCTAGAAAAAAAAGATTCTAACTAGTTATAAGATCAGATAAGTCGTACATACAGTCTGAACCTTTGACTTGAGTCCAATATTGAAATTCTTCTATAGCTGTGATAAATCGGGATCACTCTCATTTTCTTATTCTTACTTTTTTCCATTGAACGACCCTGTTAGAGTCCCCCACAATTATATATTGTGGGTATGAAATACAATTTTTAGTAATGAACGACTCAACTCTTAAAATTTTTTCCTATTTCTAGAAATAACTTCACTCCATTTCTTGGTGTCAAAATAGGTTAAAATAGAGAATCTATTCTCTTTTTTTTTTTAATGATCTTGGAGATTGTGTAATGCTTACTCTCAAACTATTTGTTTATACAGTAGTAATATTCTTTGTTTCTCTCTTCATTTTCGGATTCCTATCTAATGACCCGGGACGTAATCCGGGACGTGAAGAATAAAAAAAATATTATTTTTTTCCTTGCTTGATTTTGAAATGTTCTTAAAATTTTATCTATTCCACATCTTTCCTCAACTATAAAAAAATACCAAGTAATTGACAGAAACGGAAAGAGAGGGATTCGAACCCTCGGTACAAAAAACTCGTACAACGGATTAGCAATCCGACGCTTTAGTCCACTCAGCCATCTCTCCCCAAATTGAAAAAGGATAATTACTATGATACATTGTATAAAAAATAGAAAATGAAGGCTTTAAAAAAGCCCTTCTTTATCTCTGTTTATTATCTTTATCTACCCTTATTCTATAGATATATAATTATATACATATATAATTATATCGATATATATAATTATCTAGATATATCGATGGATATATATAAAATCGATAAAAACTTTTATCAGCAATTCCATTTAGATAAATTAGATAAAGTAAGGGCTCAAAAGAAAAGATATCTCCAATTCTAATATATAAATAATACCAATATATTAAAGATTACTAAAAATATATATTTATAAATAAATAAAAATAAAGTACCTCTTTTATTTCATCCGAAAAGTCCTTTTCTTTTTATTTCCACGGCCTGGCCTGGTCAGTACCTAGCCGGGCTTTTTTTGTTCCAATGAATCGTAGATAAAATTATTTATTTGATTTGAAAACACAAAATGTTTTTGAAACAAAAAAAATTGAAACAACAAGAATCAGAATCATAAGAAGAATTATTATTTCGATTCCTATGATACAGAAAAAGATGATATAGAATCAAGGTGCCATTCGTTATTATTATTCTTTATTACTTTACTGGAATAAAAAAACTTGTTATTTAGTTAATTAAACTGAGTCCTCTTTTCCTAATCTCATTAGTCGCCCTGACGAAAATACGTCAACGCTCGAATTTTCATGATTCTTTTCTGATCCGATCTTTTTATTACTTATTACTACGACTTATTTTCGTCTTCGACAAAAGGTCCATTTATATACAATAATTGCATTGTAGCGGATATAGTTTAGTGGTAAAAGTGCGATTCGTTCTATTAATCCCTTAATAGTTAAGGGATCCTTCGGTTTTATTAATATTCCGATCAAAAACTTTATTTCTTAAAAGGATTTAATCCTTTACCTCTCGATGAAAGATTCGAGGCAAAATATAAATTCTCGTGATTTGTATCCAAAAAGAAGTTCGAAATTGAAAAAAATTGGATAATGAAATTACGAAACATAATTTTATTGAATTGGATCCTTCCAATTGAAGGAATAAGGGATCCATGGATAAAG